GTTCCCGTAGTTGAGAACAACGATGGCTTTTCAAGCCGTAGTCCTTGGAGTTTAGGCCAAGCGGGAATATATGACTTATTTTGTGATTTTTTTGGGAGTTAGTTTTGCATTAGGGGTTTTAGCTGTAGCGTCTAATCCTTCTCCGTATTATGGGGTGGTAGGATTGGTGTTGGCGTCTGTGGCTGGGTGTGGGTGGTTGGTTAGTTTGGGGGTTTCTTTTCTCTCTTTGGTGTTGTTTATGATTTATTTGGGTGGTATGCTGGTAGTTTTTGTATATTCTGTATCTCTAGCAGCAGACCCATATCCTGAGGCTTGGGGGAATTGGCGGGTGGTTGGGTATGGGTTAGGGTTTGTTTTGGTGGTGTTTATGGGAGTGGTTTTGGGGGGATTTGTTGATTTTTGAAAGGTTGGGGTGGTTACTGTTGATAGTGGGGGGATGTCTTTTGTTCGGTTGGATTTTAGCGGGGTGGCAGTGCTTTATTCATGTGGTGTTGGGATGTTTTTAGTGGCAGGGTGAGGTTTGTTGTTGGTTTTATTTGTTGTTCTTGAGCTTGTGCGGGGGTTATCTCGGGGGGCGATTCGGGCAGTTTAGGGGGTTCAGAAAGTAGTTTATTTTAAAACACCAGCTTTGGGAGCTGGAGAGGGGGGTTAAAGACCTCCTTTTCTGATACTCTAAGAGGGTGGAGTCTTCAGTTTTTGGTTTACAAGACCAATGTTTTTTATTAAACTATTAGAGTACTTTAGTAGTTGAGGATTTTATTTTCAAGGGTGCCAATTATGGGGAAGAGGATTAATAGGATGCTGAAGTAGGAAAGGGATGCTATTTGGCCAATGATGATGAAGGGGTGTTCTACTGGTTGGCTTCCGATCCATGTTAGGATAAGGAGGTTAGCTACAAGGAGTCAGAATAGGGTTTGGGAGAGTGGGCGGAATGTTATGGTTCGTTGTTTTGATTTGTGTAGGAACGGAATTAGAAGAAGGATGAGTACTGAGGCTGCTAGGGCAAGTACGCCTCCGAGTTTGTTTGGGATTGAGCGTAGGATGGCGTAGGCGAATAGGAAGTATCATTCTGGTTTAATGTGAGGGGGGGTTACTAGGGGGTTGGCTGGGGTAAAGTTTTCTGGATCTCCTAGGAAGTTAGGGGAGAATAAGGCTAGTGTTAGGAATGGAATAAATATTAGTGTTAGTCCTAAGATGTCTTTGATGGAGTAGTATGGGTGAAATGGGATTTTGTCGGAGTTTGATGAAATGCCTAGTGGATTGTTTGAGCCGGATTCGTGGAGGAATGTGAGGTGAATGATGGTGATTCCTGCGATTACGAAGGGGAGGAGGAAGTGGAGGGCGAAAAATCGGGTAAGGGTTGGGTTGTCGACTGAGAACCCCCCTCAGGCTCACTCTACTAGGGTTTGTCCGATGTAGGGGATGGCTGAGAATAGATTTGTGATTACGGTAGCCCCTCAGAAGGATATTTGGCCTCATGGGAGTACGTAGCCTACGAAAGCGGTGGCTATTAGTGTGAGGAGTAGGATCACTCCTGTGTTTCAAGTTTCTTTGTAGAGATAGGAGCCATAGTATAGGCCGCGTCCGATGTGGAGGAAAATGCAAATGAAGAAGAATGAGGCGCTGTTTGCATGGAGGTTGCGAATGAGTCAGCCGTACTGTACATTCCGACATGTGTGGGCAACTGATGAGAAGGCGAGGGTGGTGTCTGCGGTGTAGTGTATTGCTAGGAGGAGGCCGGTGAGGATTTGGGTGACAAGACATACTGCCAGTAGGGAGCCGAAGTTTCATCAGGCGGAGATGTTTGATGGTGTAGGAAGATCAATTAAGGAGTTGTTGACTATTTTTAATAGGGGGTGCGATTTTCGGATATTGGGTGCCATTATTTGTTGGAGGTTAGAAGGATTATTGTGAGGATTGTGAGAGCGAATGACCCTAAATAAGGTTTAATAAGGCCTGAGTGGGTTGTGGTTAAGATCTTGGATATAATTAGATTTAGGCTAGCAAGGCCTTCGGGTCCTATTTTTTTATATCATGTTATGTCGATTAGGTGAGATGCAATTTTTTGTCCTGCGAGGAGGAGGGTAGTGGGGTTAGTTCGGTGAGCTAGAGGGTTGAAGTAACCTAGTGAGGAGGAGAAGTTTGTGAGGTGGTCCTGTTTAGGGAAAGTTATGTTATGTGTTGTGTTAGAAAGTTCTAGGGCAAGGATAATTCCTAGGGCTGTAACGATGATGGCAGCGGTTTTTGTAATTATAGGCATGGTTATTGGGGGCGTTTTTGTGGGAAGGATTAGGGATGAGATTAGTAGACCTGCTATGATGCTGCCGAAGGCTAGTCGAATGATTGGGAGAATGGCTGATGGGGTGTTTTCGTTGATTGGGGTGATTGCTGGGGTACGATTGTATCCTGTTTGTACAAGGAGGATTATGCGGAGGCTGTAGGTTGCGGTAAAAGATGTGGCAAGTAGTGTGAGTAGTAGGGCTCAGGTGTTAAGGTAAGAGGTGTTTAGGTTTTCGATGATGAGGTCTTTTGAATAAAATCCTGCTAGAAAGGGTGTGCCTATTAGGGCTAGGTTTCCAATGGTCAGGCAGGAGGTGGTTATTGGGAGAGTCTTTTGTAGGGAGCCCATTTTGCGGATGTCTTGTTCTCCATTTAGGCTGTGGATAATTAGACCTGAGCATAAGAATAATATTGCTTTGAAGAAGGCGTGAGTAGAAATATGGAGAAATGCTAGTTGGGGGAGGTCTAATCCAATTGTGACTATTATAAGGCCTAGTTGGCTTGAGGTGGAGAAGGCGATGATTTTTTTGATGTCGTTTTGGGTGAGTGCACAGATAGCGGCGAAGAGGGTTGATAGGGCGCCTAGGCAGAGGCATGTGCTTAGGGCAGTTTTGTTTGAGGTTAATAAGGGATGGGTTCGAATGAGGAGGAAAATTCCGGCTACTACTATTGTGCTGGAGTGGAGTAGGGCAGAAACTGGGGTTGGGCCTTCCATTGCTGCTGGGAGTCAGGGATGGAGGCCAAATTGAGCTGATTTTCCTGTTGCAGCTAGGATTAGTCCGAGGAGGGGAAGTGTGGGTGTTTGGTGGGGGTAAATAGTTTGTTGAATTTCTCATGTGTTTAGTGAGGAGGCTAGTCATGCCAGGCTTAGAATTAGGCCGATATCTCCGATTCGGTTATAGATTATGGCTTGTAGTGCAGCTGTGTTGGCTTCGGCTCGTCCCTGTCATCAGCCAATGAGGAGGAATGATATGATTCCTACTCCCTCCCACCCCACGAATAGAAGGAATATGTTGTTTGCGATTGTGAGTGTGAGTATAGCGATAAGAAAGGTGAGGAGGTAGGTGAAAAATTTTGTAATGAATGGTTCGGAGGCTATGTATCATGTTGCAAATTCCATAATTGATCAGGTTACGAATAGTGCGATGGGGAAAAATATTATGGAATATAGATCTGTTTTTAGGGTGATTGGGATTTTGAAGTTTGAAATAAATTGTCATTCTCAGTGGGTGGTGATGCTTTCTATACCAGAATAGATGAAAATGGTTGTTGGAGCTAGGCTAATTAGGAAGGCTGTCTTAACGGTATTGGAAATGAGTGATGGTGAGGTTTTGAGTTTGAGTAGGGGTGGTAGGATAATTGGGGTGAGAAGGGTAAGAAGTGTCAGTGGTGTAAGAGTGTTTAGGAGTAGTGCTGTCTCCATTACTTTTACTTGGAGTTGCACCAAGATGAATGGCTCCTAAGACCAGTGGATTGCTCTTATCCTTTAAAAGTTAAGGGGACCGAGGTTTAAAGCTCGGATGCAGGAATTAGCAGTTCTTGCTGGCTTGGGCCWCCCCTCGGCGAACAAGGAGAGTTAAACTCCTATTTTTAGGATCACAATCTAATGTTTGGGTTAAACTATGTTTGCATAGAGGGGTTCCTGAGATTAGTTCTGGTTTGAGGATGAGTGCTAGTATGGGGATGATGTGGAGGGTTATTAGGAGATGCTCTCGAGTGTTTGAGTTGGGGGTTGTTGTGATGTGGCTGGGTAGGGTGCCTCGTTGGGTTGAGAGTAGTATATAGAGGGTGTAGGAGGCGGTTAAGAGTGTTGCGACTCCGGTTAAGATGATTGTAGGGGTGGATCAGTTGAAGAGGGCGATTATGATTGTTAGTTCTGCTATCAGGTTGGTTGTTGGGGGCAGGGCTATGTTGGTTAGGTTGGCCAGGAGTCATCATGTTGATATTAGTGGTAGAAGGGGTTGGAGGCCTCGTGTGAGGATGAGGATACGGCTGTGAGTTCGTTCATAGTTTGTGTTTGCTAGGCAGAATAGGAGGGAGGAGGTTAGTCCATGGGAAATTATGAGGATTATTGCGCCTGAGAATGATCATTGAGTTTGGATTATACTTGCGGCGATTACTAATCCTATATGGCTTACGGATGAGTAGGCAATAAGGGATTTTAAGTCTGTTTGGCGGAGGCAAATGGAGCTTGTCATTAGGGCGCCTCATAGTGCTAAGGTGAGGAAAGGGTAGTGTAAGAAGTTGGATATGGGGCCTGTTAGTAGGGTAATTCGTATAATTCCATACCCTCCTAGTTTTAGGAGCAGGGCGGCAAGTAGTATTGAGCCAGCGATGGGTGCTTCTACGTGAGCTTTCGGCAGTCATAGGTGTACTCCGTATAGTGGTGCTTTAATTATAAATGCTATTAGGAGGGCTAGGCTAGATATTAGGGTAGTTCATGAAGTTGTGGAATTGGGGTGGGTGAGTTTGAGGAGAGGTAGATGTAGGGTTCCGGTTTTTGAGTGGAGGTAGAGTATGGAGACTAGCAGTGGTAGGGAGCTGATTAGGGTATAGAATAAGAGGTAGATGCCTGCGCTTAGTCGTTCGGGTTGGCTTCCTCAGCGTGTAATTAAGATTAGGGTTGGGATTAGGGTTGCTTCGAATGAAATATAAAATATTATGAGCTCTGTCGCTGAGAATGCTAAAATGAGGAATGGTTGAACGGTGATTAGGGTAGAGATGAATATTCGTTTTCGGATGGGGGGTTCATGTTGTAGGTGGCCTTGGCTGGCGATGATTATAAGGGGTAAAAATCAGCAGGACAGAACTAACAGTGGGGCTGAAATTTGATCGATGCCTGTTCAAGGGGTAGTGTTTTTTAGGGAATAGTAGGATGGGAATAGTCAGTGTAGGCTGACTGAGGCGATTAATAGGCTGTGCATTGTGGTATTGGTTCATAAAAATTTTGTTGGGGATAGCAGTGTTATAGGTAGTAATATTACTGTTGGTAGGATGATTTTTAACATTGTAATAGGTTTAGGTTATGAAGGTGATCGGAGCCATGTGTTCGTGTGGAGGCGACTAGTATGGCTAGGCCGGTGCCGGCTTCACATGCTGAGAAGGCTAATATTAGGATGGGGACAAGGGTGAATGATGGGGTTTGGTTTTCGACAGGTCAGATTGAAAGGGGGACAAATATAGATAGTATTATGCTTTCTAAGCAAAGTAGGGCAGAAATAAGGTGAGTGCGGTGGAATGCTAATCCTAGGCTGCTGAATGTGAATGCGGAGTAGAAACTGAAATGTAAAGGAGACATGAGAAAGTTATAGGGGTTGACTATAATCTGCTGGGCCGAAACCAGCTGTCTTGGTTAGACTAACTTTCTGTTATTCTGCTCACTCCAGTCCGCCTTGTGTTCACTCGTAGATGAGGCCGAGTGTAAGGAGGGCGATAAGGGTGGTAGCTCAGGTGAGAGTTGTTATAGGGAATTGTAGTTGAATGGCTCATGGGAGAGGGAGAAGTAGGGCGATTTCTAGGTCAAATAGGAGGAATAAAATGGCTACTGAGGAAAAATCGGATTGAGAATGGGAGTCGAGCTGATCCTAGGGGGTCGAATCCGCATTCGTATGGTGATAGTTTTTCTGTGTCTGGGTTTATTTGGGCGAGTCAAAAGTTGATGGTTGTTAGTGCGGTGCTCAGGGCGAAGGACGAAGATAGTATGAATGTGAGTGTGTTCATTGCTCTTCTCTGGGTTAGTACCAGATTCTAAAGATTGGAAGTCAGTCGTAATTAGTATACTAGAAGAGCAAGATCCTCATCAGTATATTGACATGTAAAGGAAAAGTCAGATAATATCTACGAAGTGTCAGTATCAGGCTGCTGCTTCAAATCCAAAATGGTGGTTTGATGTGAAGTGGAATTTGATTAATCGGAGTAGGCAGACTGTAAGGAAGGATGATCCGATGATTACATGTAGGCCATGAAATCCTGTGGCGACGAAGAAGGTGGAGCCATAGACGCTGTCAGCGATTGAAAATGAAGCTTCATGGTACTCTATTGCTTGAAGGGCGGTGAAGTAGAATCCTAGGAGAATGGTAAGGGTTAGTGCGTGAATGGCCTGTTTTCGGTTTCCTTCCGTAATGCTGTGGTGGGCTCATGTTACGGTGACGCCTGATGCTAGGAGGATTGCAGTGTTTAGGAGGGGAACTTCGAGGGGGTTTAGGGGTTTGATTCCTGTTGGGGGTCAATGCCCTCCTAGTTCTGGTGTTGGAGCTAGGCTGGAATGGAAGAAGGCTCAAAAAAATCCTAAGAAGAAAAAGGCTTCTGATGTGATGAAGAGGATTATTCCGTATCGTAGGCCTTTTTGGACAGTTGGTGTGTGGTGGCCTTGGAAAGTGCTTTCTCGGACTACGTCACGCCATCATTGAAGTATTACTAGAAGTATAGAGAGGAGGCCAGCTATTAATAGGGCAGTTGAGTTGTAGTGAAATCATATAATTAGACCAGAGGTGGTTAGTAGTGCTGCAGCTGCACCGAAGATGGGTCATGGGCTTGGGTCGACTATGTGGTAGGAGTGTGCTTGGTGTGCCATTAAATGTTTTCTTGTAAGTAGAGGCTTAGGAGGAGGACAAATACGTAGGCCTGGATTATGGCTACTGCTACCTCTAAGATGGTGAGCAGTAATAGGACGAGTGCTGTTAGGGCGGAGATTGCTGGTATTATTGGTAGCAGTGTGATTGTGGCTGTGGAAATAAGTTGGATGAGTAGGTGGCCGGCTGTTAGGTTTGCTGTTAGGCGCACTCCTAGGGCCAATGGTCGGATGAGAAGGCTAGTTGTTTCAATTAAGATCAGGACGGGGATTAGTGGGGTGGGAGTTCCTTCTGGAAGTAGGTGTGCTAGGGAGGCGGAGGGTTGGTTTCGTAGGCCAATTAGGAGGGTAGCAAGCCATAGTGGGAAGGCTAGAGCTATATTTATTGACAGTTGGGTGGTAGGAGTGAAGGTGTATGGGAGGAGGCCTATTAGATTAATGGAGAGGAGCATTAGGATGAGTGAGGTTAATAAGAGGGCTCACTTGTGGCCTGTTTTATTTAGGGGTGTTATTAGCTGTTTTGTAATTAGGTGGGTGATTCAAAGTTGGATTGTAGAGAGGCGGTTGTTGATTCATCGGCGTCCTGGTGATGGGAATAGGAGGGCTGGGAGTAGGAGGGATGGCAGGATTAGTGGGATACCTAGGAGGTAGGGGCTGGAGAATTGGTCGAAGAAGCTTAAGTTCATGGTCAGGTTCATGGGGTGGGTTTTGTAGTTATGGTTTTGTTTAGAGGGGTGTTTGTGGAGACGAATGAGAGGAGTTTTGGTTGGATTAGGAGTGAGAGGCTAAGTCAGGTTAGGAGTATGATGGTAAATCATGGGCTTGGGTTTAGTTGTGGCATTTCATTAAGGGGGAAATATCCCCTTTCTCTAGCTTAAAAGGCTAGTGCTGGTTCATAGCTTCTTAATGGTTAGGATGATAGGAGAGAGGATCAGATTTCGAAGTGTTTAAGGGGGGTTGATTCTACTACGATAGGCATGTAGCTGTGGTTAGCGCCGCAGATTTCGGAGCACTGTCCGTAGAACACTCCTGGTCGGGTAGTAATGAAGGAGGTTTGATTTAATCGTCCTGGGATTGCATCTGTTTTTACTCCGAGGGTAGGGACAGCTCAGGAGTGCAGGACGTCATCGGCGGTGATGATTACTCGAATGGGGGATTCTATTGGAATTACGACACGGTGGTCGACTTCTAGTAGGCGGAAGTGACCTTGGGGCAGGTCTGTTGTTGGGATCATGTAAGAGTCAAATGAGAGGTCCTTAAAGTCTGTGTATTCATAGGTTCAGTATCATTGGTGCCCAATGGCTTTTAAGGTAAGGTCAGGTTCATCAATTTCGTCTATTATGTAGAGAATTTGTAGGGAGGGAAGGGCAAGTAGGATTAGGACGATAGCAGGAAGGATTGTTCAGATTAATTCAACTTCTTGGGCGTCCACGGTGTTTGATGAAAGTTTTTGTATTAGTATTAGGGCTAGGAGATAGAGGACTAAGCTGCAAATTGCTAGTGCTACTATTAAGGCATGGTCGTGGAACTCTACGAGTTCTTCTATAATGGGGGAGGAGGCGTCTTGGAATCCTAGTTGGGCGTGGTTTGCCATGTGAGATGTACAGGGTTTGCACCTGTGATTTAGTCTTGACAAGTCTATGTAATTGGTTTACTAACGTCTCATAAGAAAGAAGCATTAAGTGGTTTGATGCGGTTGGCTTGAAACCAGCATGTGAGGGTTCGATTCCTTCCTTTCTTGTACTTGGACAAAGGCAGGTTGTTCAAAGGTGTGATATGGGGGTGGGCAGCCGTGGATTCATTCGATATTAGTGGTGATTAATTCTGGTTGGAGGACTTTTCGTTTTGCAGAGAAGGCCTCTCATACGATGAATATTAGTATAATTACAGCTGTTATTGAGATTAGGGAGCCGATTGAGGATAGTGTGTTTCATAGCGCGTAAGCATCTGGATAGTCTGAGTATCGGCGAGGTATGCCGGCTAGGCCTAGGAAGTGTTGGGGGAAGAAAGTTAGGTTAACTCCTACAAACATAACTCCGAAGTGTGCTTTAGTTCATGTGGGGTGTAGGGTAAAGCCTGTGAAAAGAGGGAATCAGTGAGTAAATCCTGCTAGAATGGCGAAAACTGCTCCTATGGAGAGGACGTAGTGGAAGTGGGCAACTACGTAGTAGGTGTCGTGGAGGGCAATGTCGAGGGAAGAGTTAGCGAGGACAATGCCTGTTAGGCCGCCAATGGTGAATAGGAAGATAAATCCAAGGGCTCATAATATTGGTGGGTCTCATTTGATTGTTCCTCCGTGGAGGGTAGCTAGTCAGCTAAAGACTTTAATTCCGGTTGGAATGGCAATGATTATTGTGGCTGATGTGAAGTAAGCTCGAGTATCTACGTCCATTCCGACTGTAAATATGTGGTGGGCTCATACGATAAATCCTAAGAATCCGATTGATAGTATTGCTCACACTATTCCTATGTACCCGAATGGTTCTTTTTTACCAGCATAGTATGCTACTACATGGGAAATAATTCCGAAGCCTGGGAGAATGAGGATGTAGACTTCAGGGTGTCCGAAAAATCAGAATAGATGTTGGTATAGGACTGGGTCTCCTCCTCCAGCGGGGTCAAAGAATGAAGTGTTTAGGTTGCGGTCAGTGAGTAGTATTGTAATGCCGGCGGCTAAGACGGGAAGGGAGAGGAGCAGTAGGATGGCAGTAATAAGGACGGATCATACAAATAGGGGTGTTTGATATTGTGATAGTGCGGGGGGTTTTATGTTGATGATGGTGGTAATGAAGTTAATAGCTCCTAGGATGGAAGATACGCCTGCTAAGTGTAGGGAAAAAATGGCTAGGTCCACTGATGCACCAGCATGGGCGAGGTTGCCGGCTAGAGGGGGATAAACGGTTCATCCTGTGCCAGCTCCGGCTTCTACGGTAGAGGAGGCTAGTAAGAGGAGGAAGGAGGGTGGAAGGAGTCAGAAGCTTATGTTGTTTATGCGGGGAAATGCTATGTCTGGGGCTCCAATTATAAGTGGGACTAGTCAGTTTCCGAAGCCGCCAATTATAATGGGTATTACTATAAAGAAGATTATAACGAAGGCATGGGCTGTAACGATTACATTATAGATTTGGTCATCTCCTAAGAGGGTGCCCGGTTGTCCTAGTTCTGCGCGAATAAGCAGGCTAAGTGCTGTGCCGGCTATACCTGCTCATGTGCCGAAAATTAGATAAAGGGTGCCAATGTCTTTGTGGTTTGTAGAAAATAATCATCGGTTGATGAAGGTCACAGGTAAGATGGCCGAGTGTAAAGGCGTTAGGCTGTAGTCCTTTTTACAGGGGTTAAATTCCTCTTCTTATCGACCCTGTAGTGAAGTTCATGATGAGTTGCAAGCTCATTGATGTACACTAAGGTGTGCCGGGGTCTTATAGGCAGGAGCTAATAGGTGCTGGCGTCTAGCTGTTAACTAGAATAATGTGGGATCGAAGCCCATCTGCCTAGGTAAAGGTTGTAGCTTAGTTAAAGCGTTTGGTTTGCACTCAGAAGATACAGGGTAATGTCCTGTCAGCCTTAATGGGGCAGAAACTAAGAGAGTTTAACTCTTATTTAAGGCTTTGAAGGCCTTTGGTTTTGAGGCGGTTAATCCTAAGTTTCTAGATTATTGCGGTGATTATTGGGGAGAGGGGTAATAGAAGAGTTGATAGTGTGATTAGGATGGTAGCGGGGGTGTTTGGTATTATATTGGTGCGTCAGAGTTTTATGTGATTAGATGAGTTGGGGGGGAGTGTGATTGTTGAGTGATACGCAAGGCGGAGGTAGAAGAATAGGCCCAGTAGTGATAGTATTGTAATGATTGTAGCTGTTGGGGTTATTTCTTGCTTAGTTAGTTCTTGGATAATAAGTCATTTCGGCATAAAGCCAGTTAGAGGTGGAAGGCCTGCTAGGGAAAGGAGTGTGAGCATTATGGCTGCATTTAATGTAGGCATTTTTGTTCAGGAGATCAGTATTGTTGATAGTTTTAGAACTTTGATTTGAGAAAGGGAGATAAATACGGCAGATGTTATTACTGTATAGAGGATGAACGTGAGGATGGTGAGTTGTGGGTTGTAGATGATGATTACTGTTATTCAGCCGAGGTGGGAAATTGATGAAAAGGCTAGAATCTTTCGTGTCTGTGTTTGGTTTAGTCCTATTCAGCCGCCGACTAGTGCTGAGGAAATTGCTAGGAGAGTAAGTAGGGTGGGGTTGAGGGATTTTGATGTTATGAGCAGTAGGGTCATTGGTGGGAGTTTTATTAGGGTTGACAGCAGTAGCGCGGTGATTAGGGGGGAGCCTTGTAGTACTTCAGGAAATCAAAAGTGGAATGGAACTAGGCCTAGTTTGATTGCGATTGCTATTGTTAAGATTAAACATGAGGGGGGGTGGTTGAGTTGTGTGATGTCTCATTGGCCGGTGGCTCAGGCATTGTTTATGCTGGAGAATAGGATTAGGGCGGATGCAGTTGATTGGGTGAGGAAGTATTTGATAGCAGCTTCAATTGCTCGGGGGTGGTGTGATTTGGAGATGAGCGGGATGATAGCTAGGGTGTTGATTTCTAGGCCTGTTCAGGCTAAGATTCAATGATTGCTAGAGATTGTGATGCTGGTGCCTATGATTAGGCTAACGGTTGAGATTAGTTTTGCATGGGGGTTCATTAGTAGGGGAAGGGGTTAAACCATCATTTTCGGGGTATGGGCCCAATAGCTTGATTAGCTGACCCTACTAGAAAATAATATAGAGGGAGTATGAAGAGTTTTGATCTCTTTTGTGTAGGTTCGATTCCTACTTTTCTAGGATTAAGGAGGCGAGAGGATTGTTTTACCTCTATGTCCACTTTATCATAGTGGTCCTTTTATTCAGGCACGCTTCCTTAGGCTGGGGGGAGGCCAGCGTAGCTAATAGGTATGCTGGTGTGTCAAAGGCATAGGGCTAGGGTGAGAGGTAAGAAGTTTTTTCATAGGAGGTGCATTAATTGGTCGTAGCGGAATCGTGGGTATGAAGCTCGGATTCACAGGAAGGTGGACGAGAGGAGTAAGGCCTTTGTGGCAAGTGTGATGGGGAATAGTTCTGGGGGGAGGTTTAGGAAGCTGGGGTTGAGGAATAAAATGGTTGTTAGTGTGTTTATTAATATGATATTAGCGTACTCGGCTAGGAAAAATAGGGCAAATGGCCCTGCAGCATATTCGACGTTAAATCCAGAGACGAGTTCAGATTCTCCCTCTGTAAGGTCAAATGGGGCACGGTTAGTTTCAGCGAAGGGTGAGATAAATCATATTATTGCAAGAGGTCATGTAGAGAAGATGAGGTAGATTGGTTCTTGGGTAATAGCTAGTGTGCTTAGGGTATAGTTGCCGTTTAGTATGATTGTGGATAGTAAGATAATGGCTAGGGTGACTTCGTAAGAGATTGTCTGGGCAACGGCTCGTAGGGCTCCGATTAGGGCATATTTGGAGTTTGAAGCTCAGCCTGATCAGAGCAGGGAGTAGACGGTTAGGCTTGACATGGCCAGTAAGAATAGTAATCCCAGGTTTATATCTGCGAGTGAGAATGGAAGTGGTAGTGGGATTCAGATAGTGAGGGCTAAGAGTAGGGCTAGAATTGGGGTTATGATAAATAGAAAGGGGGATGAGGTTGATGGGCGGATTGGTTCCTTGATGAAGAGTTTAACCCCATCTGCAATAGGTTGGAGTAGACCAAAAGGGCCCACGATATTTGGGCCCTTTCGGGCCTGTATGTAGCTTAGGATTTTTCGTTCTACAAGTGTTAAAAAGGCCACGGCGATTAGGATTGGGATTATGTAAGATAAAGTTATGATTGTGAGGTTTATTGGGGTTAGTGGGGTCATGTTTGGTGGAGCTAGGGAGAGGATTTGAACCTCTGGGGAAAGGGCTTAAGCCTTTTGCATTTACCGAGCTCTGCCACGCTAGCTATTCCTTTTCTAGGAGTTAGGTGTGGGTGTTGGGCTTCTTGGCAGTTGAGTTGAATTCACTGCTTGGAAGACTGGGGTGTGCTTATGGTATTGACCCCACTTCTCCGGTCCTTTCGTACTAGGAGGAGTACATTCATAGATAGAAACCGACCTGGATTGCTCCGGTCTGAACTCAGATCACGTAGGACTATTAATCGTTGAACAAACGAACCCTTAATAGCGGCTGCACCATTAGGGTGTCCTGATCCAACATCGAGGTCGTAAACCTCCTTGTCGATAGGGGCTCTTGGAGGAGATTGCGCTGTTATCCCTGGGGTAGCTTGGTCCATTGGTCAATTGTATTGGGTCTAATTACTATTAGTACTTTGAGGGGTGGTTCTTGGTAAAGAGGTGTGGTCTATGGGTTTGGAGGATTTGTTTTTCTCCAAGGTCGCCCCAACCGAAAAATGTCAACCAGATGATTTACATAGGTGGGCCCTTTTGGGGGGAAGGCTGGTGGGAAGGTGGTTGTTATTTTAAAGTTCCACAGGGTCTTCTCGTCTTATGGTCACATTCTCGTTTTTGCACGAGGATACTAATTTCACTGATTGTCTGCAAGAGACAGTAAAGACCTCGTTTAGCCATTCATACAGGTCCCAATTTATGAGACAATTGATTGCGCTACCTTCGCACGGTTAGGATACCGCGGCCGTTGAAACGTTGTGGGTCACTGGGCAGGCATCACCTTCAATACTTGTTGGTTGCTGAAGGCTATGTTTTTGGGAAACAGTCGGGTCTTTAGTTTGCCGAGTTCCTTTTGCAGGTTTTAATCATCTTTGGGGCGTTCCTGAGTTGGTCTAACAGATTAGGTTAAATATGGGGTCTTGTTGGGTGGTAATATAAGTGGGGTTCTGTTAATAATGTATTGATGTAAGTTTACGCTGTGTAGAGGAAGGCTCCAAGTTACTCATTTTAGCATAAATTCTTCTATTGTCATAGGTTGACCTGCTTTTGGTGAGGGAGTCGGATGGGTTTTTGGATTTTTAGTTGAGGAGCTTTGACGCACTCTTTTGTTGGTGGCTGCTTGAAGGCCCACGGGAGGGGAGGGGGGGGGTTCTTATCCGCTGGAGGAGGTTGTATTCTTTTTCGAGGGAGCTGTACCTCCGTCGAATTGCTCTTAACCTTAACATAGGAGGGTGGGGTGGGTGTCCTTGAGGGAATAGGTTAAGGGGGAACTTAGATTCATTTGGCAGGTAACCAGCTATCACCCAGCTCGGTTGGCTTTTCACCTCTACTGGCAAGTCGTCCCACTCTTTTGCAACAGAGACGGGTTCGCTCAATTATTAGCTGCTTGCAAGTAGCTCGCTTGGGTTTCGGGGGGGCAAACTTTAGTTCGCTTTGCTTGGTTGTTCTCGCTAAATCATGATGCAAGAGGTACAAGGGCTGGTCTTTACTGTTTCTTGCTTATAGTTGATTTCATTGTTATTTCATCTTTCCCTTACGGTACAGCTAATCTCTATTGCGCCGGAGGGTCTTTTCTATCACCTATACTTGGACGGTTAGAATGTTTTGGTTGAGTGTGTGAAGTGAATTTTTGATATTTAGGGTGAGGTTGATTGGGCTAGAGAGAGGGCAGATCAAGGCGACCTTATCTTTGAAGGCATCTTTCAGGTGTAAGCTGAGTGCTTTGGTTTATAGCTACGCCTTGGTGGTCTAAGTGCACCTTCCGGTACACTTACCTTGTTACGACTTACCTCGTCTTTAGCCGGGGTGGGTATTATTTATTGGTGTTAGTGGCTTATTGAAGAGGGTGACGGGCGGTATGTACGTGCCCCAGGGCCGTCTTAAGGTGAGCTGGGGATGATCTCATCTTACTGCTAAATCCTCCTTCTTAGGACCGGTTTTCATGTCCTTTTCCGTTTGTTCTATGTTAGAAAATGTAGCCCATTTCTTCCATCCCATGGGCTATACCTTGACCTGTCTTATTAGTGGAGACTGTTGGGCTCACTGTTGCTCTTTCATTGGAGGTGAGCTGGCGACGGCGGTATGTAGGCTGTGTTGGCAAAGGATGGTTGGGTGAATCGTGGATTATCGATTATAGAACAGGCTCCTCTAGGTGGGTTTGGGGCACCGCCAAGTCCTTAGAGTTTTAAGCGTTTGTGCTCGTAGTTCTCGGGCGGATATATTGGTAATGGGATATCAAGATTTAAGGCCAGGCATAGTGGGGTATCTAATCCCAGTTTGTGTCCTGGCTTTCGTGGGTTTAAATTGGTCGTGGGAACTAAGATGGTTTTTAGGTCGGGCTTAGGTGAGTCTTGGGCTTATGACAGCTCAGTTTCGTTTTGATCTTAGTTAATGCGGATAACATGTGGCCACTCTTTACGCCGGATGGCTATTAATTTGGGTTTCTTGTATGACCGCGGTGGCTGGCACAAGATTTACCAACCCTAGTATTGCTATGGCTAAGTCAAGTTTGCACTTATTGCTTAAGGTTAATTACTGCTGAATACCCGTGGGGGTGTGGCTTAGCAAGGCGTCTTGGGCTAAACATTGGGTGTGCCTGATACCTGCTCCTTTTGCCTGTGGAGGGTTTAGGGGCATTTTCACTGGGGTGCGGATACTTGCATGTATATGTCTAGCAAGAACTAATAGTAAGGTTAGGACTAAGTCTTTTGTCCACAGGTAGTATGGGTACCATCTTAACATCTTCAGTGTCATGCTTTGGGTTAAGCTATGTGGGCTTTAGCGGTGGAAGGTGGATTGTTTGTAATTAACAATATAAATAGTATTTGTTTGTGGGGTTTGTGGTGGTGGTTATTTGTTTATTTTTGATGTTTGTTGGGCAGTGGAGTTTCTCTAATAGTGTTGTTAAATACAACAATGTATATATACTACGCATAAATGTTTTTGTAATTTGAGGATATTTATGCGGCAGTTTATATGTTATTTTGTTTTTTAAAAAATGTTTTTAAAAAATAAAAAAAAATTAAACAAAAAACAAAAAAAAATTTGTGGGAAATTCCCTGGTTTTGTGGGAAAAATTGAGGAAGTGAAAAATGGTAAAAATATGTCCGACAAGCATTCACTATATAGCCCCATTTACCGGGGGGGTGGAACAACCATAACCAAATGCGATCCAAAGTGCATCAGTGTCAAAATGATTCCCCATACACGCAAACCGTCTCATTGAGGGACACGAGAGATCTAGGATAGGACGCAACGCAGGAGTAGTCCTGGCTTCACTTGAATAGCACTCCGCAACCGCACTGTGAAGGGCAACCTGTGAAGAAGCCCCAGAAAAAAGAGGAACCAACAGCAAAGAAGAAAGAAGATGCCGCGATCACGGACTGAAGAGGGGCAGGATAACGCACAGATGACTTCGTGAAAAGTGAGAAAAGTCAGGAGTTATGCATGGGATGTGCCTGACCGAGGAACCAGAGGCGCAAAAGAGCAAGAGGGGCGAGGGGTGTAGGGGGAAAGAATGGGCCTGAAGCTAGTCATGGAGTACATTACAGGCAGGGGTTGGTGATCTCTCGTGAGGTGTACGATCAATAAATCCATCTGATACGACTGGCATAACCAGATGTGGAGTACCATAAATGTAGGAGTATGTCCTGTGACCATTCATAGATTAGGTGCCTTGGGGGGGGAGAAGAAAGTGATAGGTTGGAAGCCATGTGTATGACCTGTAGATATACATGATATGGGGTTGGGAGAAATGGGGCTAATGTTGTTATGTCCGTGTACATATAATGGGTTTAGTACGTATACATATATATTACCGCTATCATATATATGGGGCATATAAATATATGCACGATTATGCATAGTGTACCCCCCCTGGGGGGGAAAGGGGGGGTACACTAGGTAGGGGAGTTTGGTTAAAAAAAGTGTT